AAAACTACTTTGCGTCGACGGACTACTTATTTGAATCTTCTAGAAAGAGTCGAAGGACTCTTCTATTCTAGTCTCCCTGGTGACCGCGGGTGACAGCCCGGACAATGAGGTACTCCTGCTCCGCCCGCAGCATTCTCAATCTACTTTCGAGGTCCCTTGTTCTCTGGCCCATCGCACGGATGCGGTCTTCCACGACGGCTGGCTTCGCCGGGAGCAGGTGTCTCCAGAAAAGGTTTAAAAAGGTTCGGCGTTGGCGCAGTTCGTTTTCTACGTTCTGTATTTCGTTTACAACTTGAGCGAGCCTTGCTGCATCTGCAATAGTAGCCATACGTGCTAGTACTCAATTTCTTTGATTTGAATTTGATGAAGCGAAGACACTTATCGAGCCTCCATTTATAGAGTGGTAGAGTCATATCGCCATGCAGTACGAATTGCATGGCTGGCACAATTCTTACTACTATAACCACGCAGCCTGTATGAACAAACAAACTTTGCAGAACCGTTTCACCTAATCGATCGTGGTGAAGTCAGCAATGGATTCGGCGGATCACCCACGTCACGAATTGGATGGCAGGCACAATTCTTACTAGTTCTCCGCACTACTTTTCTGCAGTTGAAGACGATCATGCCTTTAAAATGAAAAACTGGCTGGCTCTGGCTACCTTGCGGAGCAAACAAAAGATCCCCAAATCACACTCCCTGTATGAACAAACTAACTTTGTACAACCAGCTTACGTGGAAAAGATTCCATATTCTATGCCAATAGACTCGTGACATCCATGTAATGAGTCGATAGACTTGTTTTGGGATAGAGTGTTCTGTCAATAAGCTAGTTTTCACAGCTCCATCAATAGGAACTACCGGGCAAGGCATAGGTTCTTGCTTACCTGGATTGGCTGCTCATCTTTCTTTCCAGGGATGAAGTTAAGTCAATCAACTCGGAGTTGCAAGCAGCATAAGAAGGAAGGAATTACATTAGCGGCACGAACGAGTAAGAAGAAAGATAGGTCCGCTGGGCAGAGGCGCGAAGTGAAGCAGCTTTCCCCAACCCAATACATAGGTTCGTACACGCCGCCCCATCATCGACCGCACCACATCAAGCCCGAGCTCAGTTTCAGTCGTTTTAGGAGTCTAGTCAAGTCAGAGTAGGATTCTGCCAGTTCTGCACACGTTTGGTAAAACTGGCATATATCTCTGTATGAATTGAGTTAGGATTCTAGTGAGTACTTTTTTTTTTGACTTTCAAAGGGTTTGATATTCATGAGTTTTCCTAATTCTATCGTCGTCACAGCAAAAATTGCGACATTTGAACAGACGACATTTTGTATTGGAAAGATCGTATGTTGCGTGATCCTGTCCTCATGTCCCGTCCCTAGGTTCTTTATCCCTTCCTGTCCACATTCTCTGATCTCTTTCTTTATCCTTTCTCGTAGCCATTAGTGCTATATTCGGAGTTACGGGCCATCTTCTAACAACAAAGGAAGAGTGGGCCGAGAACCATTAGTGTCTCGGAGTGAGGGGCCTAGAACAGTTGAAGATTCATAGCAGTTGCCGGGGTTGATTAATAGGAAGACTTGTTAGAGGTAGCGGAGTACCGGGCCAAGACACCACTCCCGAGGAAAAGCGGCGGAATGAGGTCAGAATAGATATAGGTGTTGCCAGTACCTTGGTAAGAAGATCTTGCTACTTCCGATCCGGGGTCAATCTCGGATGAGACGAAAGAACCAGCAGAAGATGACCCGGCTGTGGCGACTGTGCCATTCACTTCACAATCAAGAGCACTGAGGAGGGCTACATTATATATCAAATTCTTGACCTCTCTCTTCTTTTGCTTGAATCGATAGAACTTTTCTTTTTGGTCACAGAAGTGGTGTGAGACGATTCCCCGGGAACAGTGGAAGGAACTAGAAAGAAGAGCTCATGAACGTTCTTCATTTCATCTACAACAATCTTCAACGTCGTTAAAAGGAGATGCTGTGGAGCCTAAGCAGCTTGGGGGGAGGGATTCAATTCATTGGCTAAGCCTGGTGACATTGCCGATTAGATCGGGTAGGATGGGTTATTCTCCACATCTGAAGCTTGCGCAGATCTTTGATGAGGTGAGGCTAGCCTCAGGTGAGGATAGATTAATGAGATCATCATCTCAGATTGGCACACGAGGGGAGACTGAAAAAGCACGTTTTATGTAAATAGAGATTTCGATCCGCCATTCCGATGAATAGGATAGCCTGGCTGACTTTGTCCCAGCTAGAGAAGGGAACGGCTCTGAATCAGCTATATAGTTGGTGGAGATGGGTAATCGCTTCCATTCTCTTTTCCTTAATGGACGGAGAAATGTGAGAACGTGTCACGCTTGTATAACTGGACTTTCACTTCCTCCTCCTTCCTTCGTAGCCGCATTGTCTTTATGCTTTATTTCTCCCTAACGGTCGAAACCTACATGTTATAGTGCGCCTTCTCCTTAACATAACACGTTCGCCTCACTTCGCTCGCCTTCTCA